TTTATACAATGTGTAGTGCGGTGTGAATGCCTTGGAAGAAAAATATAGGCGTAAATAATTACGAGAGTGTTGGTCGAGATATACTGCGACACCAACCTTCCTAATATAGAAAACTAAAGCTGTAAAGCTTACTGCGTACACAGTGATATAGGGGAAGTGAAACATCTCAGTACCCTGTTTGTTAAATCAACCGAGAAGCCATAAGTAGTGGTGAGCGAAAGTGGTGTTTGGCTAAATTTTAAATTTTAAAACAAAAAACCATTTTTACCGTAGAAGGTTATAGTCCTGTAGCTTTAAAATTTAAAATTTAAATAGTAGAACAAGGCAAGTTTACCTTGTTCGAGTTTTGGGGGACCACCCTCAAAGCCTAAGGTTATTTTTCTTTCCGATAGTGAACAAGTACCGTGAGGGAAAGGTGAAAAAGAAGTCGCGACAGTGAATAGATCCTGAAACTCCGCATTTGAGTCGGCGCTTTAGAAAGCAACGGCATACCTTTTGTATAATGGGCAAGTGAATTTTAATAAAAGGCAAGCTTAAACGTATTAAAGTCTAAGCGAAGATAATTCGAGTTTTAAATGGCGACTCATAGTCTTTTGTTAAAGACCCGAAACCGGTTGATCTAAACTTGAGCAGGCTGACATTGTAATGGTAACATTCTTTTGAGGGCCGAACCCGTGTATGTGGCAAAATACTGGGATGACTTGAGTTTAGGGGTGAAAGGCCAATCAAAGCCGGTGATAGCTGGATTTCTGCGAAATCTATTTAAGTAGAGCGTTCTATTAGAATAGTCCGGGGTAGAGCACTGTGCAAGTAAGGGGGGTATTTGCTTTACCGAGCTTTGGCAAACTTCGAATACGGGCTCTATTTTTGGGGCAGACAGAACATGTATGCTAAGATTCATGTTCGAAAGGGAAACAGCCCAGATTGTTAGTTAAGGTCCAAGAGATAGCTTCAGTGACAAAGGTTATTTATGCTCCAAGACTGTCAGGAGGTAGGCTTGGAAGCAGCCATTCTTTTAAGACAGCGTAATAGCTCACTGACCTAGAGCATAAAGCCCACAAATTTTGAGGGCTTAAAGCTATTACCGAAACTTCAAACAAAAGGATATATTAAAATTCTTTTGTGGTAGCAGAACATTCCGTAGGTTGTAAAAGCTTTAGTGTAAACTATTGTGAAGATATCGGAAATGAGAATACTTGCATGAGTAGCACGAAACAACGATAAGCGTTGTGGCCGTAAGTCTAAGGTTTCCGATCTAAAGTAAAACTTGGTCGGCAGAAGTGTGTACTTCTAGAAAAAACGGTCCCTAAGCGGTCAAGCCAAAGCTTGTAGCGATGGGCAAGATTATGCTGTGATAAGTTACTGACGAAAAATTCACTTTATTTTTAATATATTTAAAGGTAAATTATTTTTTCCAAGAAAAAGGCTCTTTTTTAAACCGTACCTTAAACCGCCACAGGTAGACGGGTTGAGAACACTAAGGCCTTGAGATAACCTCGTTGAAGGAACTCGGCAAAATGACTCTGTAACTTCGGAATAAGGAGTAAAAAGTTGTGCGAAAGCTCTACTTTTTGGCACAAAATTGGGGGTAGCGACTGTTTATTAAAAACACAGGTCTCTGCTAACTCGTAAGAGGTTGTATAGGGACTGACACCTGCCCGGTGCCGGTAGGTAAAGACCCGGTGTTTACGCATTGGTATCAAACCCCGGTAAACGGCGGCTGTAACTATGACGGTCCTAAGGTAGCGAAATTCCTTGTCGGGTAAGTTCCGACCCGCATGAATGGTGTAACGACTTCCCCGCTGTCTCCAACGGGGTCTCAGTGAAATTACAAAGGTCGTGAAGATGCGACCATCCTACAGCTAGACGGAAAGACCCCGTGCACCTTTACTATATGCAACTATTGTAATTCAAAGGTTTTAGTGTAGAATAGGTGGGAGCTTGTAATTTAATTTCTACGAGGATTATTAAGGCGTTAGTGAAATACCACCCAAAGATCTGTTGATTTACTAACTTGCGGACAGTGGTTGCTGGGTAGTTTGACTGGGGCGGTCGCCTCCTAAAAAGTAGCGGAGGCATGCAAAGGTAGGCTCATGACCTATAAAGGTAAGTCGAGCGCAATGGTAAAAGCCTGCTTGACTGTAAGAAAAACATTTCGATCAGAGACGTAAGTCGGTCATAGTGATCCGGTAATTCTTTGTGGAAGGGTTATCGCGCAATGGATAAAAGGTACGCCGGGGATAACAGGCTAATGATCCTCTAGAGCTCCTATCGACGGGTTCGTTTGGCACCTCGATGTCGACTCATCACATCCTGGAGCTGAAAAGGGTTCCAAGGGTTCGGTTGTTCGCCGACGAAAGTGGTACGTGAGTTGGGTTTAGAACGTCGTGAGACAGTTTGGTCCCTATCTTCTGTGGGTGTTTGAAAATTGCGAGGACTATACCTTAGTACGAGAGGACCAGGAAAACTCGATCCCTGGTGTTCCGGTTGTTCTTTAAGGGCAGCGCCGGGTAGCTACATCGAGAAGAGATAATCGACCGCTAGGCGAGAAACTTACCTCAAGTCAAGTTTTCAGTGGGGGTGGAAATTAATCACTTTGATAGGCGGGAGGTGTAAGAGCTGTAAAGTTTTAAGCTGACCTGTACTAATCCCCGAGGCATCAAATAAGCACCGGTAACCCCCCCCCCCCCCGCGCACTTTTGTTTTACTCTTTAATAAAAAATAAAAGTAAAATTATGTCCGTATTTTTTTTTTATAAAAGTAGTTTACCTATAGTATAAGAGGAATTATTTAATCGTAGCGGGTGTGTAACTCAGATGGTTAGAGTAGTGGACTTTTAATCCGAGGGTCTTGGGTTCAAGTCCCAACACACCTTTATTATGGGAGCATAACTCAGCGGTAGAGTATGTGCCTTACAAGCATGAAGTCGTGAGTTCGATCCTCTCTGGTCCCAACTTTCTTATAACTATTGCTTAAATTAATTATTGTAAGTGGCCCGTTATTACGTTATAATATAAAACTTTTTTTAAATGTTAGTTCAAGCCGCTAAACTTTTAGGTGCTGGTCTAGCTACTATTGGTCTAGCTGGAGCAGGTGTGGGTATTGGAACCGTTTTTGGTGCTCTTGTTTTGGGTACTGCGCGTAATCCGTCTCTGAGGGATGAGTTATTCAGAATTGCAATCTTGGGGTTTGCTTTAACAGAAGCTATTGCTCTATTTGCTTTGATGATGGCTTTTTTGATTCTATTTGCTCTGTAGTCTGTATATCTCCAGTGGCGATTAAAAATAATACTTGAGAGAAAACTGCTCGGTGGATTTAGCGGTGTAGTTCAGCGGTTAGAACATTGGAATCATATCCCAGATGTCAGGGGTTCAAATCCCTTCTCCGTTAGATTTATAGCGACTTTGGTGAAATTGGTATACACGTCAGACTTAAAATCTGTTTCTATCTAAAGAGTATCGGTTCAAGTCCGATAAGTCGTAGCATTGGTGCGGCGGATATAACTCAGTTGGTTAGAGTGCCAGATTGTGGCTTTGGACGACGGGGGTTCAAGTCCCCTTATTCGCCGTTAGGGCTAGATAGTATAATGGGCTAATGCAGTGGGTTGCAAACCCAAAAATGAGGGTTCAAATCCCTCTCCAGCTTTCCTCAATAGCTCAATCGGTAGAGCATATGGCTGTTAACCATAGTGTTGTTGGTTCGAGTCCGATTTGGGGAGAATTAGTTATAGCGAATTTGGGTTGGTGCGCCTGTCGTTTGGGTAGCTCAGTAGGTAGAGTAAAGGACTGAAAATCCTTAGGTCGTTGGTTCAATCCCAGTCCCAAACAATACTAATGCTTTCAAAATTTTTTAATAAATTACGTAATAGTCTTGCTGTTTATCATTTTTCAACTTCATTTAAAGAAGTTGGTTTTTGCATAAAAATTTTGGATCTTTTGTGGAAAGAAAATTTAATACGAGGTTATACAAAAAAAAATGGATTAATTACAGTATTGTTACGGTATTATGACGGATCTCCAACGTGTTGTCGTTTAACTATTGTTTCTCGACCGCGTGATCGTATCTATCTATCCTCATTAGATCTTTGTCGGTTATCTCAGGATTTTGGTGTTTTAATTGTGTCTACACCAAAAGGTGTTATGACTGCCGAAAGCGCTATACGCAAAGGGGATGGAGGTGAAATTTTGGGATATGCCTCATGATTGCTCCTGTTTATAGATTACCAATAGGTGTTAGCTGTTTAAGCAACAATGGTAAAGTTTATGTTTTAGGACCTTGCGGCGTCGTTGATTTTGATTGCGCCAGCAAGATATACCGCAAGGGAAATGTTATAGTTTTTTTGCCTTATTTGACGTCATATTATAGTTCTATTTTTACTCAAGCTGTTTTAGGTGTTGTTTTGGGTTACAGCGCAGAATTGGTTCTTAAAGGGGTGGGGTATAAAGTTTATAAGTCCAATGAAAAACTTATATTTGCTCTAGGTTTTAGTCATAGTATTTCTATTGATATTCCCGTGGGTGTGTCCGCAAGATTTAATAAAAAAACATTGTCCCTAATGTCTCCAAATTTTGGACTTTTGCAACATTTTACAACAAACATACGGGCATACCGTTTTCCAGACCCCTACAAGGGTGCTGGGGTTGTCTATTTAAACGAAATAGTTACTTGCAAGGAGGGTAAAAAAAATTAATGCATCGAACAAAAAATGGAGCTATTCTTTCATTTTTTGTGGGTTCTTACGGTTATTTAGTACCCCGTTTTAAAAATGACGATGTAAGAGTATCAAAAACGATTCAATCTTATCTTTTAGGCAAGCGTGATTTATATTACTTATATAATTTGGAAAAAAGTTTATATGGTATTCGTGCGACTTTAGAAGTTTTAGAGATAATGATAGATAGCGAAGCTGATATACTTTTTATTAATAGTTTGCCCATAATAACAAAAGGATTTGATAAAAACATTAGTATAACCAGTGTGAAATGGAAAAGAGGTGTTCTGTCAAAATTTAAAAAAGCAAATTTGGTTTTTCTTTGTGATATCATGAAAGAGAATTTAGTGGAGTGTCATCGCGAGTGTTTGTTAGTAGCCGGTGTTGGGGGTTCGACGGCAAGCAGAATGTCCTACCTTTTTAATTTAAATATAGAGGATATCTTATTATCCTATTGGTTTTTTAATGCGGTGTCTGTAATATGTCGTCGTGGTAAAAAGAAATTAAAGCGTGATAAAAAAACACCTGGTTTCCTCGGAGAAAGGAGTCGCGGTCAATCCTATAATTATGCGATTTAAACCAAAGTACAAATCTTGTATATGGGCCAGAGCTGATATTTGGGGTGATCTATTATGTAAAGAAAAAACTTTTTTGCGTCCGAAATGGGATTTAATCATGGGTATGCTTGGAGGGCGTAAGCGCCGTAGGCGACCTTTAGCTAAAAGGTCTAAAGAGAAGTCCTCCCGTAGACACACACCTTACCCATTATGCCATAATTATAATTTTGTACAACCCCATTCTCGGCCAAATCAAACGTTTAAGTATAACCGATGGGGTTATCGGAATACACTATCTATTTTATTGTGTCTAAGACGGTTTTATGGGGATTTAAGCCACAATACCTTAAAAAAAATTTGTATTCTATTATTCAAATCAGAAGCGCCTATTCAACGGCTTCTGGGTATTCTAGAAGGGCGTTTAGACGTTACTTTGTATCGATTAGGTTTTTTTCATTCAATTTTTTACAGTCGTCAAGCGATTCAACATAATAAAGTATTAGTTAACGGAAAGTATATAAAAAATAATAATTTTATTTTACAAAAAGGAGATTTTGTTGAGTTTTGTCCAACGAAACGGTCTTCTATACGATCTCGGCTTTTATTTCGTTACAAGCCTTTTAGATCTTTTCGTATGCGATTGGAGCGGTGGCGGTTAACACATAGGTTTAAGTTTGAGTTGCATCTTCAGCCTACTCCTAGTTGGATTCAAACAGATTATTCCAATTTAAGTTTTGTTTTGGTATCAGATATTAAAACGCCTATTATATATCCTTTTAGGGCTAATATTGATGAAGCACTGTGGTTTTATAAACAAGGGTATTAATAATTTTTTAAATCATTTTACTTCTTAATACGTTATAACTTTTTAATTAATCTAAAATGTGGCTTACTTTTTTAACTATTCTACTAAATATTATTGATCTTGTTCTTCCTTTACTTATTGCAGTCGCCTATTTTACTTTAGCGGAACGTAAAATTATGGCAGGTATTCAAAGACGTAAGGGCCCAAATGTTATAGGATATTTGGGACTTCTTCAACCCTTAGCCGATGGTCTTAAACTTTTTGTTAAAGAGACTGTTTTGCCTACAAATGCAAATATTGTTCTTTTCGTGTTGGCCCCGTTAATTACTTTTATTTTAAGCCTTATTAGCTGGGCTGTCATTCCCTTTAGTTATGGTAATGTTATTTCTGATCCTCAATTGGGGGTTTTGTATTTTTTGGCAATATCTTCCTTGGGTGTCTACGGAGTCTTGATTTCCGGTTGGTCCAGTAATTCTAAGTATGCTTTTTTAGGAGCCCTGCGTTCTGCCGCTCAAATGGTTTCTTATGAGATATCTATGGGTATTGGGTTAATAAATGTTTGTTTGTGTGTCGGTACATTAAACTTAACAGAGATAGTTGTAGCGCAAAGGGACATTTGGTTGGTTTTCCCCCTATTACCGGTAGGTGTCATGTTTTTTATCGGTTGTCTCGCTGAAACAAATAGGCACCCCTTTGATTTGCCGGAGGCTGAAGCTGAGTTAGTATCGGGATATAATGTTGAATATTCGGCAATGGGGTTTGCTCTTTTTTTTCTAGGCGAATACGCCAATATGCTAGTTATGGGGGGTGTTACTTCCATTTGTTTTTTAGGGGGGTGGTTGTCTCCATTTGGTATTGGTGTCTTTTCGGACGGTATATGGTTTGGTTTAAAAATTTGTTTTTTTGTCATTTTGTTTGTTGTTATGCGGGCCATTCTTCCCAGATACCGTTATGACCAGTTAATGCGTTTCGGTTGGAAGTGCTTTTTACCGCTGTCACTGTCTCTTTTTATTCTTTCTGTAGGCATACTTTTGGGTTTTAATTGGTTGCCAAATTAGTAATTTTTTTATATATAAATCTTTAAATGTTTTATACAAGACTAAAATCTCATATATAAAGATTAAAGGCAATCCTATAAATAATTGACTTATTATATCGGGGGGTGTTACAAAAGCTGCAAATACTAATGATGTGATGTAATTAATTCCTCTATGTTTTATCCAGAGTGACGCCGTTGTGTTCCTTTCAATAAATCCTAGTAAAATAGCTGCGGGTAAACTGCAAGTTAATATGACGTTAAATTGTTTTAAGTGTGTAATGTAGTCATTAAATTTTGGTTCAAAAGTTAAATGAATAGGCATAAAAACAGTGGAGTATGTGTAAAATGTTTTCCAAAAAGTTTGAATTATTGATGGGAATGCGATGGTGTATAAAAATGTATTAAAAAAAATTGTTGTTATTAATAAAGTAAAACATGCATTGGCCTCATATATATAAAGTCCAGGCCTGAGAAATAATAGTAATTGTGTTAGCAGTATTGTAATACATATAGTTGTACTTATACTAGTGCATAATTGAATATAGGCAAAAAATATTTCAGTTACTCCTGTAGTTATAAAGTGAGAAAGTCCTTTTGGTAGAAGTATAAATATTAAACTTTGTTTATAGGTGTATATTGTAAAAAAAAATATGGTTGTTCCAATGATTGTGTGCATTAAGCGGTAATTAAACTCTTGTGTGTAGTGTATTGTAAATTGAAAGTTTTTCATTTTTAGACCTGTAAATCGAAGAAAGATAGTTTAATTGGTAGAACTTTGGTTTCCAAAGCCAACGGTTGGGGGTTCAAATCCCCCTCTTTCTGTTAGCCAAATATGAGGTTGTTTATTTAGCAATACGATATGACACAAACTGATGAAAATAAGTCTTTTACAATTTTTATTTATATTTTGCGTTGGACTCCTTTTTTTTGCTGATTTGCCTAAATTGGCTAAAAGCGTTAAAGAAAAAATAAAAGGATCTAAAAAAATTTAATAATTAAATTTTTAGTTTAAAATAATTATTGGATTGTTGGCGGTTCGTAGTTTAATAGGAAAAACATAGTTCTCATGAAGCTAGTATTGTAGGTTCAATTCCTGCCGGACTGACTGGTATTTGATTTATAATGGTCGTCTGGAGTCTAGCCAAGTAGGTAAGGCGCCCGTTTTTGGTGCGGGGATCGTAGGTTCGAGTCCTACGACTCCACAAGCCAGGGTGGTGGAAGTGGTAGACACGCTGGGTTTAGGTTCCAGTCCTCTGTGGGGTAGGGGTTCAAGTCCCCTCTCTGGTAATAATGTCTAGACCGAATATTATTCAATGGTTTAAAAAATGCAAAGGTTCTAAAACGACAAAAAAAAAAAGTGTTGGTTTAAGGGGTTGTCCCCAAAAAAAGGGCGTGTGTTTAAAAGTATTTGTTTGTTCTCCCAAAAAACCAAACTCAGCTCGTCGTAAGGTTGTTAAAGTACGTTTATCTAATAAAATACGATTAACGGCTTATATTCCTGGTCAAATACATCGATTGCAAGAGCATTCTCAAGTTTTGATTAGAGGGGGCAGAATTCCCGATTTACCTGGGGTGAAATATCGTTTAGTCCGTAATAAGTTAGATTTGGGGGGGTTATCCGGTCGTAAAACCGCTAGGTCTAAATACGGAACAAAGAAGCCAGATAAAGCATGTTAGAAGGAATACAAGAAAAAATATCTTTAAACGTTAAATTAAAAGAGACTTTTAATTTTTTGGGTATTAAAAAAGATCCCCTTGTGGGTAAAATGATTAATCTTTTAATGAAAAATGGCAAGCGCTCTAAAGCGGAAAAGGTTTTAAACAAATCTTTTCAAATGTTGGATGAAAAATATCCAGGTCGTGCTTTGCATATTTTTTATTTTGGGGTTTTTGAGGCAAGACGCGACGTAGGCATTCGTCTTAAGCCCAAAGCAAAGAAACGTCGTACGGCTAATGCGTTTAGCGTCTATTTACCGTACTCGATATCACCTGTTAGGGGAGTGAATTCAGGAATGAGGGCTCTTTTAGCGGCGAGTCGAAGACGACCCTCCGCAAGACCCTTTTGGGATAATTTAAGCCAAGAGATATTAGAATCCTCTTTAGGAAGAGGAGAAGTCGTTACTCAGAGGTATAGTTTAAATAAATTAGCAGACTCGAATAAACGTAGAGTACATCTGGGCTCTCTACCGATTTTTCCATTAATATCTCATTAATATTTAAATATGGATTTTATTCATTTTTTTTTTTTATCCGCGTTATTGTTTGTTATTGGTGTGGGGGGTGTCGTTTTAAACCGCACAAATATTGTTGTTGTTCTAATGTCGTTAGAATTGGCTCTTCTTTCAGTAAGTTTAAATTTTATTATATTTTCTGTTTGTCTTTCCGATCTTATAGGCCAAATTTTTGCAATATTTATTCTTATAGTGGCCGCTTGTGAATCGTCTATCGGTTTAGCTATTATTTTAGTATATTTCAGGGTGCGAGGGAGTATTCGTATAGATCAAGCATCATTGTTAAAATCATAATTTTTATGCTTCCATGGTGAAATTGGTAGACACGGCAGATTCAAAATCTTTTGTCTTTTGACATGCTGGTTCAAATCCGGCTGGAAGCATTAAGTATGATTCAAGCGCAAACTCTTTTAAAGGTTGTGGATAATTCAGGAGCTAAACTTGTTAAATGTATTAAAATTAAAAAGGGCAAAAGTTCAGCAGGTGTTGGAGATATTATATTAGTGTCCGTTAAGGTTTTGCGACCACGTTACGGTCGTCGTGTTCGTTTAAAGATGAACAAATCAGAGGTGCATCAAGGAGTTGTTGTCCAAACACGGAAATTACATCGAGCTAAAAGTGGGGTTGGTTCTAGTTTCGGATGCAATTCTGTGGCTCTTATAAGTTTGCAAGAAAAACCGTTAGGTACTCGAATTGCAGCCACGATACCCACTAGACTTCGAGGTTTAAAATGGGCCAAATTAGTCGCTATGGCAAGAAAAACAGTATAAGTTAAAATGCATTTGTATAAAAACCATTATTTTAATGTAGTTCAGCGGGATTTCATTCTTTGCAGTAATATCGCTACACCCAGCACGCTACCTACCCCTCAAAAAATATGTTTATACCTAGAAACTCCTAGTGTAAATAACAGTTCTGCGGTTTCTTCTTTATGTGCTCTTAAAATAATAACAGGGCAGATACCTTACGTATCTTCAGAAAAAGTTAAAGTAAAAAGACATAAAAAAAGTAAAACACACCCAATTGGTTGCAAAGTAACACTTAGGGGTTTACAATTATATAAATTTTTATTTAAATTTATGTTTAATGTTTTACCTCGTATTCGTCAATTTGAGGGTTTAAAATTACCGTTACATCGTAGTGTGTATTGTTTTGTTTTAAAAGATATTTTTGCCTTTGAAGAATTAATTCCGTTATTTCCGTATTTTGAAACTTTAACTGGTTTAAAATGTCAAGTTTTTTTTGGTACAAATACTAAAGAAGATATGTTATTTTTAGGAAATGGTTTGCAACTTTGTTTTGTTCCTTAACTTGTGTTAAAGTAATGCCGCGGAAGTAGCTCAATTGGTAGAGCGTAAGCTTGCCAAGTTTAAAGTTGAGGGTTCAAATCCCTTCTTTCGCTTTAGACGTATATGAAAAAAAGAGTTTTGCTAATTATATTTTTTTAATCGGGATAGTTTTAACAATAGAAGAGCTAGAGCTTTTTTTTCTAAACCTAATATGTTATACCTTTTAAGATGCTCCACGGAGTACCATTTTTTTTTAATCGATAGGGCCAAGCAATCCATTTGTGTCGTTAGGCTGGCTACGCTTTTTTGCATGTCTGTTAGACTGTCGTATACAGCGATTAAAACGGGACAACCTTTTGCAATCTTTGGGGGTGTCAAATAAAGTGGTGTAAAATAGATTTTACCTCTTTTCAAAGACATCTTTACTTTTTTAATTTTAGATGTTTTTAAATTGCTTGCATTTAGGATAGCAAATGTCGTTTGTTTAGACAAAAATAATCGTTTTTTTCTTAACTGTTTTTTCCTAGCAGTAGGCATGATTTAAAGGTTTCGTATTTTAATTTTTAGGGGCAATTTGTTAGCGCCGGCTTTTAATGCGGGTAATCCCTGCTCTTTATCAATGCCGTATAGTAAGAAGATAGGTTTCCCGACTAAAATGGGTGCGATCCAGTGATTTACTTTCCCCTTTCCCTTACCCATCCGGGCAGATGTCGGCTTATTGCTTATGGTTTTATCTGCCAGTGGGACAATTTCTAGTTTACCTTCTCTTTTAATTTTGCGCCTAATGTTTTGTCGTGCCGCCTCTAGTTGTTTAACATTGAGATACCCGGATTCTAATGAAATTATGGCGAAACAATTTTGTTCATTTAGTTTTTGTGCTTTAGTTGTAATTCTCGGTAATGACCTGGGTTTAAAGTATTTTTTATATTTTGTTTTTTTAGGTTGTAACAACATAAGGAATATTTTTACAAGTCCAGGCTTTTAAGCCGACACTACCATATCCTGTTTGGGTTTGTTTATATTCTGCATTAATTGTGGTGTTTAATTGACTAAGGGGCATTTGGCCTATTTGGCATTTCCAAGTTCGACTTCGTCCTTTTGCTTTATGTGTAAACCTCCCTTTTATTTGAATTTTTAAACCGTTAATCTTTTTATATTTTTGCAACGATTGAAGTCCTTGTTTAAGGTATCGAAGAAATTCGTAATGTCTTTTTCGTTTTTGTCTAGAACAAACGTTTTGTTCGATAAATCGGCATAAGCAAGATATGTTTGCTTTATTTGTTAGTATTAGTGACATTAACTGTACACCATACCTCGCGTAGTTATATTTTGAATTATGAAAACTTTTGGTGTAGTAAGCGATTTCTCTTCTTACGGGTTTCGGTACCGATCTGGTATACGTTTTTAATCTATTAATTTTTAGTATTATTTTTTTTGTTCCAGTAAATACCTGAATTAGTTTTGCAGCCGTTTGTAATCTAGAAGCGACTAAAGTCCATGACTCTTTTTTTATCTTTAATTTATTTTCTTTGTAACGTCTCGATTTGATCCGCCTTTTTGAGCGCATATGCAAATGTATTAAATCAACAGCTATTATTGTCGCCGCCGCGTGTCTATTAATCTTAATGTTATGCAGATAATGTGTGGTACCTAAGCAGCAGGACTCAATAAGGCGACGTAGTCTAGATATTATGTAGTAAAATCGGGGTTCATTCCAATGAGTATAACCTTGATAAAAAGCGTTTATGGGTCGTAATGTTATTGGATGAGCTTTTTGTGCCATTTTATTTTTTTTCCGTTATATATTTTCGAGTTGGTACAAATTCACCTAACTTGTGACCTACCATTTCAGGTTTTATTTTGCGATTGACCATATTTTTTCCATTATGAATCGACAGTTTTAATCCGACACAGACAGGGTAAATAGTGGAACGCCGAGACCAAGTAATTTTTTTTTTATTTTTTTTGCTAAAATTTGTTAAAAGACTTTTGTCTATGAAGGGTGTTTTCCAGTTAGATCTTGACATTTTTTTTTAATCTTCGTGTTCTCGCACCTTTTGTGGGTTTACCCCAAGGAGTTACAGATGGCCTGCCTCCTGATGTTTTTCCTTCGCCCCCGCCGTGTGGGTGGTCTATTGGATTCATGGCCACACCACGAACAACGGGTCGGTGCCCTAACCACCGGGCCCGCCCGGCCTTTTTTAATTTAATGAAACGATGCTCCGTGTTACCAATAATGCCGTTAGTCGCCTGCGCTTTAATATCAAACCAGCGATATTGTCCTGACTTCAAACGTATCTGTGCTAATTTTTTTGTTTTTTTTAATACGCGCCCGTAGGAGCCAGAGGCGCGTAGTAGCTGGCCGTTTTCTCCAGGGTATAAACTTATATTGTGTATAGGGGTTCCTGTAAGTATACGATCTAAAGATCTACTATGGGCATTATTTAATCCATAATGGGTTGAATTTGATCTTACGACGTCTCCTTTTTGTAGGTTAGTTGTTGCAAGTATATAATTCTGTTTTTTAGTGTCGGGATTAAAAATACGAGCTAGGTGCGCGGATCTATTTGGATCATACTCTAGTCCAATAACAATCCCTTGTGTGTATTTTCGTTTAAAATCTATTTTTCGATATAAGCGTTTATGATAACCCCCTCGATGCCACGAGGTTATCCGCCCTTTATTATTGCGTCCACCCAGTGTTTTGTGGGCTTCTACTTGGGATTTAAGTGGTCTTTCCAGAAATTGTCTTTTTGTCATACTATATTTCAATTGTTAGGATAATTAGTTATGCCTTTTATTATCGGTACTCCGACCCCGGACAATAAAATTTTGGTTCAGTCTGTGTCTCATATTTATGGTATTGGTTTAACAGAATCCGCTATGTTATGTCAAAAAGCGGGTTTTGGTGTTGATGCACGGGGTATTCACGTGACTCCAGAGAAAAGTCAACTTTTAGAAAGTTTGGTTGATAATAGAGCTCTCCTAGTGGGCGCTGATCTTCGTCGCTTTCAAAATGATAAAATACGGAGATTATACGCGATAATGGCTTATCGGGGTTTACGGCATAAGAGGGGTTTACCCGTAAGAGGCCAGCGTACCCATACAAATGCAAAAAAAAGAATTCATTTTAATATAAATGTTAATTAATAACCGGTATTTTGTCGAAAATTCGTTTAAATTTAAGTTCGTTAGTCTTTTTAGGCAAAAAGGGGTAAAAAATGTTTTGATTGTTAGATATTTAAATGATAATATAGGAACTAAAAAGTTAGGATCCGTTTATTTAAAGTGCACTAAACGCAATATTTTTTGCACTTTGGTGGACTGTGAAAGTAATACTATTAAAACTAGTTGTTCTTTAAAAGTTCCCGATTATAAGAGTGAGTTTAACGAAAGAGTAAATTTGTATACACGAGGGCTATTGTTAGGTAAATTATTTGGAAATAAAATAATTTCTTCGGGGTATGAAAAAATTATTATCCATATCGCAGGAACAAACAAAGGTCGATTCGGTGTTGTTCGAAGCTTTAGTAAGTTGGGTATTGATATTCATTCTATTATTTTAACAACCAGAACAGCCCATAATGGTTGTCGCCCTATTAAAAGACGTCGTAAAAAATTACGCACAAAAGTGATGGGTTTTAAATAAATATTGTATTTGAAGGGGTGACTGAGGGGTTAATAGTGTCAGATTGTAAATCTGTTGGTTTTACCATCGTAGGTTCGAATCCTATCCCCTTCTTAAAATTAGTAATATGAAAGAGCAAGCTAAGAAAGTTCAACGACATCCATTTCATTTGGTTGATCCAAGCCCATGGCCTTTTGTGGCCGCTTTAGGTGGTTTAAGTTCGACTTTTGGTGGAGTTCTATATATGCATAATTATGATGGTGGGGGGCAGTTGCTGTGTTTAGGGTTAATTACTATTCTATACGTGATGTTTACATGGTGGAGAGACGTTATTCGTGAAGCTTCATTTGAGGGTCAGCATACCGCCGCGGTTCAACAGGGCTTGCGCATGGGGATGATTCTTTTCATTGTTTCGGAGGTTATGTTTTTTTTTGCTTTTTTTTGGGCTTTTTTCACATCCTCTTTGTCCCCTGTTTTTAATATCGGGGGGGTTTGGCCTCCGGCTGGCATAGAGGCTATTAGTCCATGGGGATTACCTCTTTTAAATACTATTATTTTACTTTCTTCCGGCGCTAGTGTCACATGGTCTCATCATGCTATCGTCGGAGGTTTTAAAAAGGAGGCTCTATTAAGTTTGCTCATTACAATAATATTTGCAGTTATTTTTACTGGATTGCAGGGGTTCGAGTATATTAATGCACCTTTCGCTATGTCCGACAGTGTTTATGGTTCTGTTTTTTTTATGGCTACAGGTTTTCATGGTTTCCATGTTATTATTGGTACCATCTTTTTATCTGTTTGTACTTTTCGGTTATATTTTGACCATTTTAGTCGTCAAAGGCATTTTGGGTTTGAAGCTGCGGCTTGGTATTGGCATTTTGTTGATGTCGTTTGGTTATTTCTTTTTTTGACTATTTATTGGTGGGGTTTTAACGTCATAGTGTAATTTTTTTTTGTGACTTATTGTTTTTTCTACATAACTCTAAAATAGATACACATTAAGCTAAAATATAAAGTTTAGTGTCATATTTTTGTATTATTATTACTACACATGTTTTTTAGCCCCTTAGAACAATTTCAAATACTCCCATTTGTTAATTTAGGTATTGGTTTATTTGACTTATCGATAACCAACGCAATGATTACAACGACTTTTAGTTTAGGTTTTATCTTGTTTGTTTATTATTGTCTTTCTGTTTTTGGTTTAAGCTGTTTTCCTAATCGTTGGCAGTTACTTTTAGAAGGCCTCTATTTAACTACCGCGGGTTTAATATGGGATAGTATCGGCCCACAGGGTCAAAAATACTTCCCGTTTATTTTTATGTTATTTAGTTTTATTCTGGTATCTAATGTGTCGGGTCTTGTGCCTTATTCATTTACTATAACGAGTCATTTAATTCAAACAATGGTTTTAGCTATTGGTGTATTTATCGGGGTAGTTCTTATATGTGCTTCAACGCATGGATTTCACATGTTGAGTTTATTTCTTCCAGGAGGTACCTCGTTACCATTGGCATTTCTATTAGTTCCGATAGAAATAGTTTCCTATATCTTTAAGCCTCTTAGTCTAGCTGTTCGTCTTTTTGCCAATATGATGGCAGGTCACACTTTACTAAAAGTAATTGCTGGTTTCGCTTGGGCTATGATGGGTAGTGGGGGTTTACTGCTAATAGCACATGTGGTGCCGCTGTTAGTTCTGATTATTCTTTTTGGCCTTGAGTTGGCCGTTGCTTTAATCCAAGCTTATGTGTTTACCATTTTAAGTTGCATTTATATAAATGACGCTATTGTTCTTCATTAGCCTTACTACTAGCAATAATAAAGCCTAAATTATAAAAGCATTTTTAGCTCAGTGGATAGAGCAACGGTCTTCTAAATCGTGGGTCATAGGTTCAAATCCTATAAGATGTAAGTCATGAAATTCTCTTTATTCTTTCAAAATGACACCATTGCTTTTTTGCCGGAGCTTTTTCTTGCAATTTCTATTTTAGTTGTTCTTATGCATGGAAGTTTCTTGGGCTTGTCCGCGGCGGCACTTTATACTTATTTAACACCGAGCATGATTCGGTTAACTTCAATAATTTTATTTATAAGTGCTTTTTTGGTTATTAATAATCCCATTGAATCACAAACCTTGTGGAATTCCATTTTTATTACGGATCATTTGTCAATATGGTTAAAATTATTTGTTGTTTTAGGTTTGTTAGCTTGTGTCTCCGTAAGTGAGGCTTATATGTTTTCGGTTCGATTGCGGGCTTTTGAGTTTTTTTTTTTTATTATTAGCATTTGCTTAAGCTTGTGTCTGCTAATTTCTTCGTATGATCTTCTTTCTATTTATTTAAATATGGAGTTTATGTCACTTATTTTTTATGTTTTAGCCGCCTGGAAGAAAAATTCATATTTTTCTGCTGAAGCTGGGTTGAAATATTTTATTTTGGGTTCTGTCGCTTCAGTTTTTTTTTTGTTTGGTGCATCATTAATTTATTTTTCTATGGGTACTACTAATTTAGGATCTCTTGGTTTGTTAACGGAAAATCTTGCGGGGTGTTCTCCGTTATTTTATTTGGGTTTGATTTGTTTAATCTCGGCGCTTTTATTCAAATTAGGCTCGGCCCCTTACCACATGTGGATAGCCGATGTTTATGAAGGGGCTCCTACTATTGTTAGTCTTATTTTTGCATCTGTGCCTAAACTTGCTATATTTGCCGTTGTATTGCGCTTAGTTTACACAAGTTTTTGGTGTTTGTTTCCTGTATTTTGGGAAGACTTTTTTTGCTTGTGTGGTCTTTTCAGCCTTTTTATTGGTTGCGTGTGCGGTTTAGGTGAAACTAAAATTAAAAGGCTTCTTGCATTTAGTAGTGTTGGGCATGTCGGGTTTTTGTGTTTAGGTTTAGCGTCTGGGAGCGTCGAGGGGATTCAAAGTGTTTTATTTTACCTTTTAATTTACATGTTAACTGCTATTTTTTTATGGATTTATGTTCTACACTTAGACTTGACATCTGATAATAGCTTTTTAACCTTTTCGGATGTAATCGGGTTAGTACGGTCTAATCCAGTTTTTGGTTTAGGAATTGCTCTTATGATTTTTTCTTTGGCAGGAGTTCCTCCTTTGGGCGGTTTTTTCGCGAAACTTAATATTTTTGTTAGTGTTATTGATTCATCTTATTATCTTGTCGCTATATTTGCCGTTTTAACTAGTGTTGTTTCAGCCTTTTATTATATCAGATTAATAAAAATTTTTTATTTTGAGAAAGCAGAAAATTGGTTTTATTTCGCGCCATTGACAAAAGGTGCTGCTTTTTTTGTGGTTACTATTGGATGGACCGTTATATTTTTTATGTTGAGTCCTAATTTGTTTTATTTATTGATCTATAAAATAGCTATAGGATTAATGATTTAAAAAAAAAAATGTCTTTTACTCAAGAATCAAAACCTTCATGGCAAAATTTTATTCCATTGGTTTCTAGCTCGGCATTGAGTGGTTTCTTTACTAGGTGGTTTTTTTCTACAAACCACAAAGATATTGGTACTTTATATTTAATATTTGGGGCTTTTTCCGGTGTTTTAGGTACAGCGATGTCTGTTCTTATAAGGTTGCAGCTCGCAAGCCCGGGCAATACGTTTTTGGGGGGAAATTATCAGTTGTATAATGTTATTGTTACGGCTCATGCTTTTTTGATGATTTTCTTTATGGTTATGCCGGTGCTTATAGGGGGATTCGGCAATTGGTTTGTTCCTTTAATGATAGGTGCTCCAGATATGGCGTTCCCTCGTATGAATAATATAAGCTTTTGGTTGTTGCCGCCATCTTTAATGCTTCTTTTAGCGTCCTCATTAGTGGAAGCTGGAGCTGGTACGGGTTGGACCGTTTATCCACCGTTAAGTGGTATCCAGGCACATTCAGGCCCATCAGTCGATTTGGCTATTTTTAGTTTACACTTATCAGGTGCCGCTTCTATTTTAGGTGCCATTAATTTTATAACAACCATATTTAATATGCGTGCTCCGGGTATGGGTATGCACCGTTTACCCTTGTTTGTTTGGTCTGTGTTAATAACAGCATTTTTACTTTTATTATCCCTTCCGGTTTTGGCCGGAGGTATTACTATGCTTTTAACGGATCGTAATTTCAATACCACATTTTTTGATCCGGCGGGGGGTGGTGATCCCGTGCTTTATCAGCATTTGTTTTGGTTTTTTGGACATCCCGAGGTGTATATTTTAATATTGCCGGGGTTTGGTATAGTTAGTCATATTTTGGCTACTTTTTCAAGAAAGCCCGTTTTTGGTTATTTAGGTATGGTTTACGCGATGTTGTCTATTGGTATTTTGGGTTTTATCGTTTGGGCTCATCACATGTTTACAGTTGGCTTGGATATTGATACGAGAGCTTATTTTACTGCGGCTACGATGATTATTGCTGTTCCTACGGGTATTAAGATTTTTAGCTGGATAGCCACCATGTGGGGAGGTTCGATACGCCTTAAAACACCGATGCTATTTTCTATAGGTTTCCTTTTTTTGTTTACTATTGGGGGGTTGACAGGTGTTGTTTTGGCTAATTCGGGTGTAGATATTGCTCTTCACGATACTTATTATGTGGTTGCACATTTCCATTATGTTTTAAGTATGGGAGCTGCTTTTACTATGTTTGGTGCTTTTTATTTTTGGGTTGGGAAAATGACTGGTTTGGGTTACCCGGAAGTTTTAGGACAAATTCATTTTTGGCTTATGTTTATTGGGGTAAATTTAACATTCTTTCCTATGCATTTTTTGGGATTAGCTGGCATGCCTCGTCGTATTCCAGATTATCCAGACTCGTATGCCGGTTGGAATAGTGTAGCCTCTTTTGGGTCCATACTCTCTTCAGTGGCTTCATTGCTTTTCTTTTATATCGTCTATTTGACATTAACCGAAGGGCATCTTGAGGAATCTAATCCTTGGGTTAAAGATAGAGGTATTGCTTTTCCGACGATTGAATCAAAAAGTGGGTAAGCTATAAGTAAAAAATTATTAAAGCTTTTGTTGTTTGTAATAAAGGGCTTTATCTTTTAATAAGGCTCTAGGGCCTATAACTCAGTGGTAGAGTATATGCCTGATAAGCGTAAAGTCGATCGTTCAATCCGATCTAGGCCCAGATGTTATGTTACTTTGTACGACGTCTCTAGTCTCTTTGGTCTAATGGTGAGGACGTTGCTTTTTCACGGCAAAAATATGGGTTCAATTCCCATAAGAGATTATTTTGTTAACATTTTTTTTATGTCGCTATCTTAAATAATTATCAAAGTAGTTGCACTGGTTTTGTTTGAAATGATAGTTTTTTAGATAATGTTGAACTCCTTAATTATATACGCGAATAGTCTTACACGACTATTGCCTGTCCAAACATTTGAGGTGTTTGGACATGAGATTGTTATTAATGTGTCTAAAAAATATTTGTTGGCTGCATTAACATTTTTACACCATCATAGTAATAGTAATTTTCATCTACTCACGTCGATTTCCGGTGTGGATTATCCGGATAGAGAAGAACGTTTTGAGGTTGTCTATGAGCTTTTGAATCTTAGATCCAACTCGAGAATTAGAATTAAAACTCGCACTGATGAGACAAATCCTCTGCCATCTGTTGTTGAGATATTCCCCACCGCAAATTGGTGGGAGCGTGAAATTTGGGATTTACTTGGTGTATTTTTTTCAGGACATCCGGATTTACGTAGAATTCTTACAGATTACGGGTTTGAAGGTCATCCTCTCCGAAAAGATTTTCCGTTAAGTGGTTATTTCGAATTGCGTTATGATGAAGATCAAAGAGTTGTCGTTTGCGAGCCTATTGAATTGACACAAGAATTTCGTTCATTTGATTTTCATATTCCTTGGTCTCATATTGATAAAATCTGATATAGTGATATTTTATGACTAGATGGAATTTAAATGCCATACTTAGTTGGGTAGATTCTCATATTATTGATTACCCGACGGCCATGAATTTAAATTATAATTGGAGTTTTGGATCGACTGCGGGATTTTGCCTGCTTATCCAAATACTCAGCGGGGCTTTTTTAGCCATGCATTATGCCAGTGAAACGCACTATGCCTTTTCTAGCGTAGAACACATAATGCGAGATGTCAAAAGTGGTTGGTTAATTCGGTACATGCATGCCAATGGAGCTTCTTTTTTTTTTATGCTGGTTTATGCTCATATTTTTAGAGGTTTATATTATGGTTCTTATATGGAACCTCGACAACACCTGTGGTGGTCCGGTACTCTTATATACGTTTTAATGATGGCGACTGCTTTTATCGGTTATGTTTTACCATGGGGTCAAATGAGCTTTTGGGGTGCTACTGTTATTACAAGTTTTTTTTCTATTATTCCCGTCATAGGAAAAGAAGTCGTTATGTGGATATGGGGTGGTTTTACTGTGGGAAATCCTACATTAAATCGTTTTTATAGTTTACATTATTTGTTACCCTTTTTAATTACGGGTATGGTTTTTGTTCATTTAGGTTTGCTTCACAAAGATGGCTCGAACAACCCTTTAGGTATAAAAACGAAAGCAGCAAATATTAATTTTTATCCTTATATTTATGTAAAAGATCTAGTAGCTTTTTTCGTGCTGGTTTTTTCTTTATCCATTTTTATTTTTTACTTTCCTAACGCGTTAGGTGAACCGGATAATTACTTAGAGGCGGATCCTTATAGCACTCCTGCCCATATAGTCCCTGAGTGGTACTTTTTACCATTTTATGCTATTTTAAGAGTTATACCAAATAAAGTTGGGGGTATTCTCGCGATGGGAGGTGCCATCGTGATGTTATTCCTGTATCCGTTGTTAAATACTTCAATATTGCGCAGTGGTAACTTCCGGCCTATTTATGCGGTAGTTTTTTGGCTTTTTGTCGCAGATTTTCTTTTATTAGGTTGGGCCGGGACTACTCCAGTTGATGACTATTTTAGATTTATCGGGATTACGGTGTCCGTTGGATATTTTTTATTTTTTATTTTTGGTGGTTTGTTTGTCGGGTGGTTGGAAAAACTTTTAATGTTGCATGCTACCAAAATGGCTGGTTCGAATATGCGGTGTTCAACAAGTTCAAATCATTTAACAGTCATGCGATCTTACAAAATGGGAGTGGCCGATTATTTGACCCCCAGAGATATCTCATAAATAGGCTGATATTAATCGCATACGTTTATTATGAACATACTAAAAAGAGTTAACACTTTATTTATTTATTTATTGTTTGTTTTTTCTGTATTTAAACCTTATAATATCGCGTATATGGATGCACCACATCCGTGGCAAGTTGGTTTTCAAGATCCAGCTACCCCGATTATGGAGGGTATTATTTCTTTTAATGGTTTGTTAATGACTTTCATGCTACTTATTGCTTGTTTTGTTGGTTGGTTACTTTATAAATCTTTAACCTTATTCAATGAATCAGTTAATCCACAGCCTGCAAGCTTTAATCATTCTACTTTACTTGAGATTGTTTGGACAATTATACCTGCGGGTATTTTGATGATCATTAGTGTACCATCGTACAATTTGCTTTACGCGATGGAGGAAGTTATTGATCCCAGTTTGACAATAAAAGTTGTCGGTCACCAATGGTATTGGTCATACGAATATTCTGATTTTGAATTAGTACCCAAAGTGACTAAAGAAAATTTAGATTTGGTTCAAAAGCGGGTTAAAAATTTAAAAGATTGGTTGGACTATATCGAAAGTAACAAGGAAGAAAAAAAATTGCAAAATATTCAGACCCCTTTAAATTCTGAGATTCATAAAGAGAAATTAAATATCACGGATGCTGAGTTAGGATATCTTAAAGTAGAATGGGAAAATGCCAAAAGAGAATTGCATGAGGCAGGTCTACGTCTTAATAGTGCTAAATCAGATTTAAAATTGGCTCGTGTCGATTTAGCCGCAGCTAAACTTAACAAATCTAGCGCAGAAGTCATTAAAGCTAGAACTGAATTATCGGAGTTTAGCTCCTCTTTCAAAAGACCTAATATTCTTCTTAAAGATGGGTTCGATGGTTGGGACGACAAATTAAGGCTAAAAACCAAAGAAAACTTAGATATTCTTAAAGCGAGATTGTTAAAAGCAGAACAAGAATTTGAGGGTGATTCTTCTATATTTTATATATTATCTATTGGTTTAAGTCCGGAGGATCTAACTACTACTAATGCTGTGGCGAAGAGTGCCGAGTTAGAATTTAATGCCTCCGGTGATAGGCTAGCAGTCCCATTTTTAAGATCAGACGAAGCTGGAGAAATCTTAAGTAGGGCTAACAGTAAATTCGAATCTGCTCAGACCTTTTTTGGCTTAACTCAAAAAAATTTAGAAAAAGTGGTTTTGACGTTTGATAGATTAAAAGAGAATTTCGGCAAAAAAGATATCGAATTTTTAGGTTATTTGGGTTTTAAAAATAATTTGGATACCAATTCGAATTTTATTAATATTGATTTGAACTATTATAATTTGGGTCAGGTCAGTGAGACATCTTTAGAAAGATTTTATTTAGCTAAAGAGGAACTTTGTCGAGCTAAAAGTCGAATTCTTAAAATTAGTGAGGAGTTGTCAAAAATTAACAATAGATTAGAGATAGCCGGAGGCCACGCTAAAGATGTCAATAAATCTCTTGCGGATACGCGTTTTGTTGAACATAGGGAGGAGATTCGTCGGTTAAAGGTTTCTGAAACGTTTTTTGACAATTTTACCTGGGATCGTCATAAAACTGATTTGCTCGAATATGAGAATAAACTAAGATATGGTAAATTTGCGCTTGAAGAGGCAAAAAAAAATTTGGACGATGCTCTCTTATATCTTTATAATAGTATTGAAAGTACGATAGAAGCCGATCTAGAAAATAACAAAGCATCATCGCATTTTTCCCGTGTCACAAATTTACCTCTATTAGATTCGGGGGCGGTTTATGACAAAAAGAGTATTTTGGTACTAGAGAATTGCATTTTAAAAGAGGCAAGGAATAAACTTTTATCTGGAGGGAAAGTGGGTGACTTGTTAATTGACAAAATTTCATCAGATTTAGAGCACTTTAAATTTGAGCATGGCGCGGAGCAATTAAAATTGAAGTTTATAAATGAATTTAACGACGAGGATATCTATACCCGATATATAGATTTTTCTGTTAATAAAATTAAGCATGAGGTAGATATCGCGGAGATTGATTATATAGAGCTTATCAATACGTCGACCAAAATAAAAACTTTTATAGAAAAAATTGAAGGGCAGTTAAAAAATCTTTGTTTAAGTAAACCGACGGAACCAGTGCTATCTATAAATGTGCCGGAGGTCTTTTTTAAAGGGGATTCTTATGACGTAGATTTCCATATTAAATCTTTTAAATTTTTTTTGTCTGAACTACGGCTACTCGATATAAAAGCAAATCCTAATATAATAGCAACTAAATTGCGTACTATCTTATTGCAATCAAAAGCCGATTTAGAAGGTTTAAAGCTATTTTCTACTTTTCTTGAAAAAGTTGTTAAAAAAATTAGTAGCAAAATTGATAGAGATGCTTTGGTTTTGATGTATATTAATAATACTGAAAATTCTTTGGGAAACTCCGTAGTTGACGCTGATTTGAGCTCTTCTGGTGGCTCTACGGGTGAAGACGGGAGTGCCGATAACGAGTCAAAGGGCAATAATGGATCTTATAAAGGCATTAAAGAAGTTTTAGAGGCTTTTGTAGAAAAACAGCAGGCTCCAAATCAAATTAATCTTTTGCTAGATGTTCTACAAATGCTTAAAGATACAGCTTACACTCTAGATGAAACTGATATAAATAAGTTAAGAGATTTTTTGTATAAAGTATTGACTACAATAATCGAAGAAGACTCGAGTATTCATCAAATTTTAAGAGAAGAAATTAATTTGATTTTAGATCTTATTAAAGAGCCTTCTGTTGATGGGGAGGGCTTTGAAAGACAACGTGTGAATTTTGACTCGTATCTTATCGGAGAAGAGGACTTAATTATTCCTGAGCCGCATGGTGTGGGAAAAGCCGGCAAAGTTTTTCGTTTATTAGAGGTGGATAATCGTCTTTTTGTTCCTATTAACACCCATATACGTGTTTTGGTTACTTCAGCTGACGTTTTACATTCATGGGCGGTTCCTAGTTTAGGGATAAAAGTAGATGCGTGCCCCGGTCGATTGAATCAAGTTTTCCTTTTTGTAAAAAGGGAGGGGGTCTTTTACGGCCAATGTAGTGAGATCTGTGGTGTTAATCATGGGTTTATGCCTATTGTAGTACAAGCGGTCAACCAGGATGATTATTTAACTTGGGTCGGAAAAAGATTATGCTCTTAAATTCTTTGTTTTTGCTTCTAATTATTGGTGTTTTTGGTTTAATTATTATACCTGCGGAGCATCGGCTATTCCTCCGACAATTCTCTCTGTCAATTACCACATTGGTTTTTATCTTATCACTTTTTTTGTGGCTGGGTTTTGACCATTCGACGTCTAAATTTCAATTTGTGGTTAATAATTTGTGGTTACCTATATCGAATATAAATTTAGTTTTAGGTATTGACGGTATTTCTTTATTTTTCCTTCTGTTGACCACACTAATCTTTCCTTTGTGCCTTTTAGCTTCATGGACTTTTGAAAAAGGTAATTTAAAAATTTATCTCATTAGTTTTCTAAGTATGGAATTAGTGTTGCTCCTGGTGTTTACCAGTTTGGATCTTTTATTTTTTTACATTTTCTTTGAGGCGGTTTTAATACCGATGTTTTTAGTCATTGGTATATATGGCTCACGTCAACGTAAAATAAGAGCAGCTTATATGTTCTTTTTGTACACACTATTGGGGTCCCTATTTATGCTTATAGGGGTTGTGTATATATACTTGTCTGTTGGCAGTACTAATTATGAGATATTGTCAATTATAAAGTTTTCTAATTATAATCAAAGGTGGCTGTGGTTAGCCTTTTTTGCGTCTTTTGCGTCTAAAGTGCCGATGTTGCCAGTTCATATTTGGTTACCGGAAGCTCACGTGGAAGCACCCACGGCAGGTTCGGTTATTTTAGCGGGGATCCTTTTAAAATTAGGGTCTTATGGGTTTTTGCGTTTCTCGTTGGGCCTCTTTCCTCAAGCGTGTATATATTTCACACCGTTTGTTTTTAGTTTAAGTGTTTTGGGTATAGTTTATGCATCTTTGACAGCGATTCGTCAAACGGATTTAAAACGGCTAATTGCATACACGTCGGTTGCGCATATGAATTTAGTTATGATAGGTCTATTTAGCGGTACGGTAATTGGGGTAGAGGCCGCTATATTACAAAGTTTAAGTCACGGGTTTGTTTCTTCGTCCTTGTTTCTCATAATTGGAGTTCTTTATGATAGGTGGCATACCAGGGGTGTTAATTATTACGGAGGGTTAACTCATACAATGCCAATTTTCATAATAATTTTTCTTTTTTTCACAATGGCTAATTTAGGCTTGCCTGGGACTTCTAGTTTTGTTGGAGAATTCCTTTTGTTAGTTTCGGCCTTTGATGCCAATACGACTGCGTGTTTTTTCGCCTCAACATCGATGATTCTTGGGGGTGTTTATTCTCTTTGGCTATTCAATAGAATAGCTTATGGTAATATTAAACTGGTGGGTTGTGATTTAAACTACAGAGAATTCGTAATTTTTCTACCATTGCTTCTAGGAACGGTCTTTATGGGTTTATACCCAAATATATTTTTTTCTGTTATGCATGCATCAGTTTCAAATTTAGTGTGGGTTGAGTCGTGGCTGTAAATAATTGAGTATAACGTTTGTGCAAGTTCTTGTTGGTAACCTTAAGTTCTTTTCGTCTAATGGTTAGGATATTATCTTTATGAGATAGAGGTGCGGGTTCAAGGCCCGTAAAGAACTGAAATGTATTTAAACATAGTTTTTTTACCCCTTTTAGGGTCTATTATATCAGGATTTTTTGGACGTTTTGTCGGAGTACACGGTTCTTGTTTCATTACAGTATTTTGCGTGGGTTTAACTTTTTGTTTAAGCTGTTTATCGTTTTACGAAGTAGGGTTAGCAGGAAGTGGGACGTACCTCTCTTTAATGACTTGGTTGGAATCCGATTCTTTTTATGTTGAGTGGGCTTTTTGTTTTGATAGTTTAACTGTCGTAATGCTTATTGTGGTTACCTTTATTTCGACTTTGGTTCACATCTACTCTACAGAATACATGGGGGGAGATCCGCATCTGCCACGTTTTGTGAGTTATTTGTCGTTGTTTACATTTTTTATGCTGGTATTAGTCACTGCTGATAATTTTGTTCAAATGTTTGTTGGGTGGGAAGGTGTTGGTCTTTGTTCCTATTTACTTATTAATTTTTGGTTTACTCGAATACAAGCTAATAAAGCGGCTATAAAAGCAATGATAGTTAATAGAATTGGAGATTTTGGATTAGCTTTAGGTATTTTTGCAATTTTTATTTGTTTTGGGGCCTTAGATTACGCCACAGTTTTTGCGTTTTCTCCTCAATTAACTTCTTGTACTTTATCTTTTTTAAATATAAAATTTAAAGCTTTAGATTTAATAGGGGTTCTTTTATTTATTGGTGCTGTCGGTAAATCTGCTCAACTTGGTTTACACACCTGGTTACCCGATGCGATGGAGGGCCCCACGCCAGTTTCTGCCCTTATTCATGCGGCTACAATGGTTACAGCTGGTGTTTTCTTATTAGCGCGTTGTTCCCCTCTTTTAGAATATTGTTCAGGGGCTCTTTTGTTGATAAGTCTCATAGGTGGTATGACTGCTTTTTTTGCAGCTACTACAGCTTTGGTTCAAAATGATCTTAAACGAGTCATAGCTTATTCTACGTGTAGTCAGCTTGGTTATATGGTATTCGCCTGCGGTTTATCTAATTATTCAGTCGCAGTTTTTCATTTAGCTAACCACGCCTTTTTTAAAGCTCTACTCTTCCTTAGCGCAGGTTCGGTTATACACGCGGTAGGAGATGAACAAGATATGAGAAAAATGGGTGGTTTGCGGCGCTTATTACCATTTACGTATGCGATGATGGTGATTGGATCACTGGCTCTGATGGGTATGCCCTTTTTGACAGGATTTTATTCTAAAGATGTTATTCTTGAAATAGCATATGCGACTTATTCGGTTCCTTCTCATTTTAGCTATTGGTTGGGGAGTCTCGCCGCTTTTTGTACAGCCTTTTATTCAATTAGATTAATCGCTTTATGCTTTTTAGTGGAACCCAACGGTAGTCGTAAATTATTACTATCAGCCTCAGAAGGGGGTAAGGCCATAGTTTTCGTATTAGGTTTATTGGCAATACCCAGTATTTTTATTGGGTATTTTAGTCGTGATTTGTTTATAGGGTTGGGTACTGATTTTTGGGGTGGGTCTTTATTTTGTCTTCCGTCCAATTTAAGTTTAATTGATGCCGAATTTATGTCGACCTTTTCAAAAATTTTTCCATTATGCCTTAGTGTCGTGGGTGGTATCCTATCGTTTACATTATATCGGTATTATAACTACAATATGTATTTTTGGAAAACCTCCATAGTAGGTCGTAGGCTTTATACTTTTTTAAGCCGAAAATGGTTTTTTGATAAAATTTATAATGGATTTGTAAGTCAAAATTTACTTGATTTCGGATACCATTTTACTTATAAATCTATTGATCGTGGTCTTATTGAGAGTTTAGGCCCTTTCGGTTTATCCAATGTATTAACAAGTCAAGTACAGCAAGTACGTGTGTGGCATTCCGGATATTTATACCACTATTTAGTCATTTTTGTTTGGGGTAATATCTTGTTTGGATTGTGGTTTCTATATGATTTTCCTTCTTTGCGCATTGGAGTGTTGCTTTTATTCTCTATATTATGGTTGACCCTATAATTTTTATATTCCTTATGATTCTTGGGGCTGGTTTGGGCGTTAAAGTTATTAGCACGCAAAATCCTGTATACAGTGGCCTCTATTTAGTTTTACTTTTTTTTTTAGGATCAGCCATTTCTTTTCTATTAGGTGTCGAATTTATGGCTTTATTGTTTCTTTTGGTTTACGCAGGTGCTATAGCCGTTTTAGTGCTGTTTGTCGTTATGATGTTAGATGTCAAGGCTGTTGAGTCTGTGTGGTCTTCTGGGCAGAAACGGGGATTTTATATTAGTAGTTTTCTTTTTTTCTTATGCTTAGTATTTGTTGGGAGTTCTTATGATTTACTTTTTTTGTTACAATCGGGGAGTGCCTGGATTATACATGTCTTGGCCTCTTTTAATCTGGTGTATAGTGAGGATAATTTAAAAACAACGATTAATGTATTATTTGATGGAGATCTTGCTGACTTTTTTTTGTTATGCTTATATAACGATATTATAAATGATTCTTTTTTAAATAATGCCTCATGGTTTGTTAATTTTGACTCTTCTTCCGCTTTAAACGATCCTAGTTACCTTTTGTATTCCACCCATGCTATTTTGTTGATAATTGCTGGAGTTGTTCTTTTAATAGCGATGGTTGGGGCTATTAGTTTAACACTTCAAAAAAATTGCCCAGATTCTTTACATAAACAATTAGGTAGAGAATCGAAAAATGCTATTTTTATGGTTAAGAATAAGTCTTCCACTAATCCTTTAAACTTGCATAACTTTAAAGCAACTTCTTATAAATGATTAACATTACTATAAACGAGCTTTTAATTTGGGTAAAAAAAGGGTCTACTGTTATTCAAGCGTGTGAAGCCGCTGGTGTTAAAATACCTAGATTTTGTTACCATGATAAACTTTTTATTGCAGGTAATTGCAGAATGTGCCTTGTCGAGGTTGGTAATTCTCCAAAACCTCAAGCATCTTGCGCTTTACCTTTTCTGCCAAACATGAGGATTTTTACTAATACCGCTTTAGTACATAAAGCGCAAGAGTTTGTTATGGAATTCTTGCTTTTACATCACCCTCTTGATTGTCCTGTATGCGATCAAGGGGGCGAGTGCGAGCTTCAAGAGCAAAGCTTTAACTACGGTTCAGATCGGGGAAGATTTTTTTTTTTTAAAAAGTCGTTAGGCGACACCTTTTGGGGTAGCCTTATAAAAACAGTTTTAAGACGTTGTATCGTCTGTACTCGTTGCGTTCGGTACACTTCTTTGATTGGTGGTAGTGATATTATAGGTACTTCTAATCGTGGGGGTAATAGTGAGATTGGTATGTTTAAGGAAAGTGCACTTAAAACAGAAACGTCCGGTGGTGTTATTGAACTTTGTCCTGTATGCTGGTCTGGTTTTATTTATAGTCAATAATATTATGTTTTTTTTGCGAGAGTATTCTCCAGCTTTAATCTATTTATGTTTTAGTCTCATATTGGCTTCGATTATTTTTGGAGCTTCTTATACCCTGGCTTTAGCCGAATCAGACAATGAAAAGTTATCTTCATATGAGTGCGGATTTGATCCTTACGAGGATGCTCGCAATGCATTCGATGTTCGTTTTTATCTTGTAGCTATTCTTTTTCTTCTTTTTGACATAGAAACAGTTTTTATTTTCCCTTGGGCAGCTTCTTTAAGTCAGTTACCGCCAGTGGGTTATTGGTCTGTAATTGATTTTCTTTTTGAACTTGTTGTTGGGTTCGTATATGCTTGGCAAATAGGCAGTTTAGATTGGGAATGAGAAATAGGGATTATAAAAGGCGTAATTTATTTTTTTCACATGAGTCAAAGCGCAGAGCCCTTAATGTTGTTGCGTCTAATCAAAATTTAAATATTTTTTTGCGCTGGTGGGCTCAATTAGAAAAATCAAAGTTGCCTCGACAAAGTAGTATATGTCGAGTTAAAAATAGGTGCGTTGAAACAGACAGATCACGCTCGGTAATTACTGTATATAAATTATCCAGATTGGAATTCCGACGTTTGGCCTCGCGAGGCTTATTCTTAGGAATACGTAAGTCTTCTTGGTGAAGTTGTCAGATTTTTGATATTTGATAAGGCATAGTAATTTATTTTACCCGTATTATTAATAGAATTTGCAAGCACTGCTAAAGTCATATTTAAATGCCTCAATTTGATACTATAACTTTCTTTAATCAAGTTTTTTGGTTAGTCTTAATTGTTTTTAATTTTTATTTTATAATTTTACGTTTTATGCTTCCTTCTTTAGCGTCTAGTCTTAAAGCCAGAAATAAGAATTTAAGATTCACGGAAGAGTCGCGCTAATATTAAAAAGTTTTTACAAGCTATTAAGGAGATGTGGCTGAGTGGCTGATAGCCTTGGTTTGCTAAATCAATCTATGTTTTTAATGTAGCGTGGGTTCGAATCCCACCATCTCCCTAAAAGGATAACATTTGGGAAAAAGTAACTCAGGTGGTAGAGTGCTGGTTTGTCATACCAGTGGCCGCGGGTTCAAGTCCCGTCTTTTTCGTTGATTAATTAATGTAAGAGGGGGTGTAACTTAATCGGTAGAGTGTATGCTTTGCAAGCATAAAGTTGAGAGTTCAAATCTCTCTACCTCCAAATAATAAAAGGGTTAACTAGGTTATACAATGTCTACTATAGATGTTTTTGCAGGTTCGAATCCTGTGTTCTCTAATGATTTTTTCGGGTAATTTCGTTTATAAGTGCGAAGTTTGGTCTTCGTCTGCAAATATAAAAAGTTTAAAATTATTATTATTCCTGTTACCCTTTTTTCAAAGGTTTCGAGGATTGTCTATTAATATTAAAAGGTTTACATTGCTTAAGTCGCCTTTAGGAAATAAAAAGTCCAAAGATCAATTTGAGAAATGTGAGCATCGGATGTACTTTTATCTAGAAAGCAGCAAACCTTCTAATATTTTAGCATGCGTGCACATATTAGCTTTTTTAAACGAAGTTAAATGTAAAGTTAAAGTTTCCAATAAAGTATCAGACTGGAGTTCAGCTAGAAAAGGATAAGTGACCGAGTGGTTTATGGTATCAGTTTTGAAAACTGACGCAGACAAACTGCCGTGGGTTCGAATCCTACCTTATCCTAAATTTATTTATGAGAATAAAAGTTAAACAAAAATTATTAGGTAATATATTATCGGATGGCAGTTTTAACTTTGTTTATGTTGATGACATTTCACCAAAATTATTTAAAATAATAACTGGTTTAGATATTGCAAATCATTTTGTTTGGACCGGTAAAGGTCCTAAAGAACAAACAGAAATTACAAGTTTTATCGCGCGGTTTAACAAACGTAGACCAGTATAAGCATTCGTGCACTATGTACAAAATTCAATAATTTTTAAGCAAGTTACCCGCAATATTAAGGTAAGGCAAAATTAAGTGTTGGTTAAAGATTGTGGCATCTGGCTATGTACTTATTTATTTAAATTTAACATGAAAAGATGTAATTACAATAAATTGTCTAATTATAGACAGTTAAATAAACTGAGTTTGATCCTAGCTCAGAGTGAAGGCTATAAGCCTGCTTGAATACATGCGAGTCGAATGGTTTTGCGCCATGGCGTACGGGTGAGTAAAAAATCGATATCTACCTCTAACTTTGGAATAATTCTATCTCTCAGGGGAGAAATCATCGGAAAAATGCCAAATAAATTACAAAAGGTACGCCGGTTAGAGACGATTAGATTTAGTATTAGGTAGTCGGTTGGGTTAAGCTTACCGAGCCAAAGATGCTTAGTTGGTCTGTGAGGACGATCAATCACACTGGGACTGAGACAAGGCCCAGGTTTCATTTGAAGGCAGCAGTAAGGAATATTGGACAATGAGCGAAAGCTTGATCCAGCAAGGCTTGGTGAGGGATTGAAGGCTTAGGTTGTAAACCTCTTTTTTAACCGAGGATAATGACATTAAGTTAAGAATAAGTCCCGACTAACTTCGTGCCAGCAGTCGCGGTAATACGAAGGGGGCTAGCCTTATTCGTCATAACTGGGCGTAAAGGGTCCGTAGGTGGCTCTTTGTAATGTTATAGGTCAAATACTTTAGCTAAACTAAAGAAAGGCCTTTAATACAGAAGAGCTTGAGTCTGATAAAGGATAATGGAATTTTCCAATGAGGGGTAAAATCCATAGAAGTGGAAACGAACATCAAACGCGAAAGCTATTATCTAGTTCAGTACTGACGCTGAGGGACGAAGGCATAGGTAGCAAACAGGATTTGAGACCCTGGTAGTCTATGCTGTCAACGATGAATGCTAGTTTTTAAACCAATAGAGACTACAGCTAAGGCATTAAGCATTCCGCCTGAGGAGTACGAGCGCAAGCTTAAAAATCAACGGAATTGGCGGGGGTTCAAACAAGTGGTGGAGCATGTGGTTTAATGCGATAATACGCGCGTAACCTTACCAGTTCTAGTAAGTCTGTCATTCTTACGGAGACGTTTTGAATTTTGGGACTTTCAGGTGTTGCATGGCTGTCGTCAGCTCGTGTCGTGAGATGTACGGTTAATTCCTGTAACTGAGCGCAACCCTTATCCTTTTTTTGTTTTTATTTCAATAAAAAATAAAAACTTACAAGAGACGGCCAGCCATAAGCGGGAGGAAGGCAGGGATGAGGTCAAGTCCTCATGGCCCTAATGAACTGGGCTACACACGTGCTACAATGGGAAGAACAATAAGTTGCAAGGACGTAATTCAAAGCCAATCTTTAAATCTTTCCTTAGTTCGGATTGAGGGCTGCAACTCGCCCTTATGAAGTTGGAATCACTAGTAATCGCGGATCAGGATGCCGCGGTGAATATGTCACTGGGCCTTGCACACACCGCCCGTCACGTCCTGGAAGTTAACTTGGCTGGAAGATTTTGGAATAAACCTTTTACGTTTTATTACAATTAATACAAAAGATATTATAAAAAGCAAATAAGGAAATTCCTTTTAAAAGACAGGTAAACAACTGGGATGAAGTCGTAACAAGGTAGTCGTAGGGGAACCTGCGGCTGGAATACACATTTATCAAAAGATTCGTCTTTATGCCTAGATTTATACCCGAACCCTTATCGAATTCGAGTGTCCTCGTCTAGGTAGCCATACATACTAGTTTTTCTGGGAACCATGGCTCTTTAAGATTTTAATTATATCTATTGCGTTATAGAGCAGTACGGTTAGCTCACCAGGCTCATGCCCTGGGGGTCGTAGGTTCAAATCCTGCTGACGCTAAGCTTATTGTAGGCTATTTTATGGTAAAAAAAAAAAAAGAATTCGAAAAAAAGCTAAAGCATTTTACAATAAATTTTGGGCCTCAGCACCCAGCAGCACACGGGGTTCTTCGTTTAATTTTAGAGCTAAATGGTGAAGTGGTACAGCGAGCGGATCCCCATATTGGATTACTTCATAGAGGTACCGAAAAATTAATTGAGTCCAAAACCTTCGTACAAGCTTTGCCGTATTTTGATCGTTTAGACTATGTGTCAATGATGTGTCAAGAGCACACGTATGTTTTGGCTGTTGAAAATTTATTACAAGTAAGTATACCAAGGCGTGCTCAATATATCAGAGTTCTATTTGCCGAAATTACAAGGATATTAAACCACTTGTTGGCGGTGGGTTGTCACGCGATGGACGTAGGTGCTATGACGCCGTTTTTGTGGTCATTTGAGGAAAGAGAAAAGCTAATGGAGTTTTACGAGCGGGTTAGTGGTGCCCGTATGCACGCCAGTTATTTTAGACCCGGGGGTGTAAGCCTTGACATTGGGTTGGGATTGCTCAATGATATTTATACTTTTGTAGGCCAGTTTGGTCAAAGATTAGATGAAGTGGAAGAAATGTTGACAGATAATCGGATATGGCAAGAAAGGTTAGTAGACATCGGAGTAGTTACCGCAAAAGAAGCAATTGATTGGGGATTCTCTGGTGTTATGCTTAGAGGTTCAGGAGTCAGATGGGATTTAAGAAAAAACGAACCTTATGAGATTTATTCTGATTTGAGATTTAAAGGAGTTGTTGGGAAAACTGGTGATTGTTATGATCGATATTTGACACGAATAGAAGAAATGCGGCAATCTTTAAGCATTATTCATCAATGTATTAACAATATGCCGATAGGAAGCGTTAAAGTTGATGATATGAAAATAAGCCCACCGTCGCGCTGTGAAGTAAAGCAAAATATGGAATCTTTAATTCACCATTTTAAGTTATATACGGAGGGTGTCTCGGTGCCGCTTGGCGAGACGTACACGGCTACAGAGGCACCGAAGGGCGAATTTGGCGTTTATTTGGTGTCTGATGGCAGTAACCGGCCCTATAGATGCAAAATTAAAGCCCCAGGATTCTCGCATTTACAAGGTCTTAATTTTATGGCTAAATCCCATATGTTAGCTGATGTGGTGACTATTATAGGTACACAAGATATCGTTTTTGGAGAAGTCGATCGTTAACCACAATATTTCGTTATATATGTTTGGGTGTTCGAGAGATAACGTAGTGGTAGCGTGTTCGCTTTGGGAGTGAAAAGTCGTAGGTTCGAATCCTACTCTCTTGATTTTATTATTGAAATACCCCCTAAGGTTTATCT